TTATTTATTAGTATAAAACGTATAAATTTTTATTTAGTATGAAATGATTCTATATGATATCTTCTTTTTCACTTTTTATAATAACTTTTTGAGTTTTCAGGGATCCACTTGAAATGTTGAATTTCAATTAAGAATTTATCAAAGGCAATAAAGAACTAATTATGAATAGTTTCGTTTTCAAGAAAAAAAAATAGGAGAAAGGGGGCGGATGTAGCCAAGTGGATCAAGGCAGTGGATTGTGAATCCACTATGCGCGGGTTCGATTCCCGTCGTTCGCCCACCCTCCATCCATAAATAGATTTTCTTCCCTATGAGTTCGAGTCTCAATAAGAATGCTAGTTCTTACTGTTCATATAATTCCATATGAAAATGAAATAGATAAATAACGTAGATAAATATATCACACCAATTCCTGATGAGATTTCATTGATACAGAGTCAATTCCAATACACTTATTGGAGGGTCCCATTGGCGTGCATCCAGTAGGAATTGAACCTACGAATTCGCCAATTATGAGTTGGGCGCTTTAACCATTCAGCCATGGATGCTTAGCGGGGATCCTCGTACATGGTGAATAACCATGTTCCAATTGAAATGAAATACTTAGGATAAATGAATAAATACAAATTAGGAGTAATCAAACCAATGAGGAATCAAATTATATCAGACCAATCAGAAGGACCTGAATTCAAATTATGGATTTTCGAATGGAGAGAGATATTGAGAGAGATCAAAAATTCTCACTATGATTCATGGACCCAAATCAATTCATTGGGATCCTTGATTCACATTATTGTTAACCAAGAACGTTTTCTAAAACTCTTTGACCCCCGAATTTGGAGTATCCTACTTTCACGCAATATCAAGGGTGTAGCACTCTTTTTTGTAGTAGTGTTCTTTATATGTAGAATTCACAATCGAAATATGGTCGAAAGAAAAAATCTCTATTTGAGAGGGCTTCTTCCTATACCTATGAATTCCGTTGGACCCAGAAATGATACATTGGAAAAATCCTTTTGGTCTTCCAATATGATGGTTAACCTCCTCTTCCTTCCAAAAGGAAAAAAGATTTCTGAGAGTTGTTTCCTGGATCCGAAAGAGAGTACTTGGTTTCTTCCAATAACTAAAAAGTGTATCATGCCTGAATCTAACTGGGGTTCGCGGTGGTGGAGGAACTGGATCGGAGAAAGGAGGGATTCCAGTTGTAAGATATCTAATGAAACCGTCGCTGGAATTGAGATCTCATTCAAAGAGAAAGATATCAAATATCTGGAGTTTCTCTTTGTATATTATCTGGATGATCCGATCCGCAAGGACCATGATTGGGAATTGTTTGATCGTCTTTCTCTGCGAAACATAATTAACTTGAATTCGGGACAACTTTTCGAAATCTTAGTGAAGCACTGGATTTGTTATCTCATGCCTGCTTTTCGTGAAAAAATACCAATTGAAGTGGAGGGTTTCGTCAAACAACAAGGGGCTGGGTCAACTATTCAATCAAATGATATTGAGCATGTTTCCCATCTCTTCTCGAGAAACAAGTGGGCTATTTCTTTGCAAAATTGTGCTCAATTTCATATGTGGCAATTCCACCAAGATCTCTTCGTTAGTTGGGGGAAGAATCCGTACGAATCGGATTTTTTGAGGAACGTATCGAGAGAGAATTGGATTTGGTTAGACAATGTGTGGTTGGTAAACAAGGATCGGTTTTTTAGCAAGGTACGGAATGTATCGTCAAATATTCAATATGATTCCACAAGATCTAGTTTCGTTCAAGTAACGGATTCTAGCCAATTGAAAGGATCTTCTGATCAATCTAGAGATCGTTTGGATTCCATTAATAATACGGAAGGAACAGAGATAGAATCAGACCGATTCCCGAAATGCCTTTCTGGATATTCCTCAATGTCTCGGCTATTCACGGAACGTGAGAAGCAGATGATTATTCATCCGCTTCCGGAAGAAATCGAAGAACTTCTTGAGAATCCTACAAGATCCAGTCGTTCTTTTTTCTCCGGCAGATGGTTAGAACTTCATTTTGATCTGTGTTCAAATCCTACTGAGAGGTCCACTAGAGATCAGAAATTGTTGAAGAAACAACAAGATGTTTCTTTTGCCCCTTCCAGGCGATCGGAAAATCAAGAAATGGTTAATCTATTCAAGATAATTCCGTATTTACAAAAGACCGTCTCAATTCATCCTATTTCATCAGATCCGGGATGTGATATGGTTCCGAAGGATGAACCGGATATGGACAGTTCCGAAGAGAGATTTCAAGAAATGGCAGATCTATTCACTCTTGGGTACATAAGAAATGTATTGAATCGATTCTT